CAAATTCTTGCTTTGCGTGGTCTAAGTAAATAAAAATAAATCTGCTTATACAATTTAATCTATATCGAATTTAAATATCAGAATAGCTGATATAGTCATCATTCAATGGGTCAGGTCCACTTACTTTTTCTTTATTTAGAATTTGATAGTGGGTGTTATAAGAACATTGGAGAAATAAGAACACCTTGGTTTGTCGATTAATAATAGGAATTGTATATATAGAGTATTATAGAATATTTCTGTTATGTCCCAGGACAAAAAATTTGTGAATAATGAGACATGAGGAGGACTACTATGTCACTACAGGTGGACTACTCCTAATACGTGCAATTATTCATTTTGCTAATCAATAAATGTTCAACTTCCTAACTCAAAGTCAGAATAATAAGAATTCGTTATAATGGTGGTTATCCTTTTCTTTTTAGAAAAAATAATAGAGATATTTTCCGCTGAAAAACGAAGGCTAAAACTTGAGTTTAGTGGAAAAAAAAGCCCTTTATCAGATTTGAACCGATGACTTACGCCTTACCATGGCGTTACTCTACCACTGAGTTAAAAGGGCCGTTTTATTCAATTCATGAATTAGCCATTTTTTTTTTCATTATGAGTCTACTGCATATATGTATATATGTACTATATGTACATAATATATACGTATATGCATAGGAGTTCATTCAGGAACAATAAATTGGATTTACTCCAAAATAAGATTATTATTTAGAATTTTTGAAAAAAATTCTAAAAAATCATAACATAAAAGAAAGTAGGAAAGATTTTTTGGATCTAGTCATACCATTAGACTATATTGACAATTCCAAAAAACTGCTCATACTATTATCATAGTATGATGATGGTCGGGCGTATATGCCCCTATCGTCTAGTGGTTCAGGACATCTCTCTTTCAAGGAGGCAGCGGGGATTCGACTTCCCCTGGGGGTAGGGTACTATGAAAGGAAGTTGATCATAGATTATCGATAAGCCTAGAATGAATTCTTCCTGGGTCGATGCCCGAGTGGTTAATGGGGACGGACTGTAAATTCGTTGGCAATATGTCTACGCTGGTTCAAATCCAGCTCGGCCCAATAATTCACCGCTCCATGAATATGATATAACCAATTTGTCTTCCATAAATGGAAATGCCTAATCCGTAGAAATAAAGAGAAAGAATCAATTTTTTTTCTCTATCCCTATTTTTCTCTTTCTGATCTTTCTAAGGATCTAATTCATGATACTTTACTTAATTAAGTAAAGTATCATGAAAAGCAAACAAAAAAGTTTAGTTCTTTTTTCTGATTGATTATCCACTTTTGGCCGTAAAATAATTATTGGTTACTAGTAATCTGTGTCACTCTCACTATAGCCCATATTATATGTGGATATGATATCAGTATATCATTCCTGTCTTTCTTACAATACGACGACTAGGACTAGAATGTTCTTATGATTACATTAAGAATATGTAAGATTAAGAATATGTATGCCATACACTTCGCTGGGATTGTAGTTCAATTGGTCAGAGCACCGCCCTGTCAAGGCGGAAGCTGCGGGTTCGAGCCCCGTCAGTCCCGAACTAGGATCCGGTGAATTTATCAATTTATCTCTCTCTTTTCACGGAAAAGGGGGACAGGAAGCAAGATCTAATCCCCAGTGGGGATCCTTATTTCTTTTGTTTTTTATTTCGCATTTATCATCACACAAATATGGATACGGGAATTTCAAATCTTTCCACTACTCCCGATTGATAAAGGAGAGACATATCATATGTACATTAGTACAATTGGTGGTATTACTATATTCAGTATTTTTAGAGATACCATCCTCGTCTTACTTTCTTTTTCGATTGTTCTTGATCAATGAAATGGAGTAGAGTGATCCTATTTTACCGGGAGTACATACAAAAATGGTATTCGTTTATTGTACGATGGACAATGAACTTAACATAATTACCCCGACAGAGTACTTTTCAGGTTAAACCACACCTTTTCTAGTTCTGACTTTGTTTGTGTATCCTCAATGACTAATTGTAAACAATCTATCTCATTCTCATTCAAATTGCAGACATCATTTTTGATGTATGCATTCCAGTACAAATAAATACAAGAAAGAGGATACTAATAAAATAAAAGAAAAGACCGAGCAAGGACCCTTTTCAGTAAATTTGTTGGAATATTTGATCTTTTTTATTTAATCCCTTTTTTTCCATCTCACCTCGTTTGGGTCTGTGTGTGACCCATAGAATACCGGTCATATAATACCTCATAATTGTAAGTATAATACACAGGAAGGAGAGTTGTATAAGATAAGGAAGACAGTAGGTTATAGAAAAGAAAAAGTGGAAGAGGATGAAAAATCCAATGGGATTCCTGATCCAATAAAAAATCCCATTTCGTAATTAGTATGGATAAAGGATCTTCCCATGTTATACTATTCAATTCTCGACGATGAATCGATTTGATAGATCAGATATTGTTATTCATAATATTGATCCTATTCAGTATCATCAGGATCAATTCATCCCAATGAATTTACAGGAGTTAAATTTCTCATCTCTATGGGATTACATCCCGAGTTATTGCGAAGAAAAAAATAAATAAATAATGAAATTATGGAAGTCAATATTCTCGCATTTATTGCTACTGCACTGTTCATTCTAGTTCCTACTGCTTTTTTACTTATTATCTACGTAAAAACAGTCAGTCAAAATGATTAATTTGAATCTGAATTATTAGTTCTTATCAATCCTTTTTTCAATGATTGAAGAAATGAAAGAAAGGGATTAAAATTAAAAGAAAATTCCAAGTCTTAAATGAAATGATCTGGTTGGAATCATAAAGTGTGGTAGAAAGGACTATATATAGTCCTTTCTACCACACTTTAGAGTATTTTATATTATCTAATATTGTATACAATGATATTATCATATAAAGTTGTATTGTATACAGATATAGACTTTATCTAAATGGAGGGTTTATATAGATCAATTTACAATATGTATGTATATGATGTATTAGATGTACATCTAATCTAAATAGTAGACTAGTACATCGAAATAGCAGTCTAATTCTATTTCTTTTTTTCGCTACATCCACTCGATTTCGATCAACCCAAAATAATCGAAGGCCAATTCTTCTAATTCCTAGGTTTCTTATAATTTTATATATAGGTTCCGGGATCCATCAAAAGAATCAATAGAGGAAGAATAGTATATTCCTATACTATAGCAAAAGAAAACAAAACCAAGGAATTTTTTTGATTTCCCATCCCAAGAAGTCATTGATTGAGCCATTAACAGATCATTTACGAAGTTCTATGGTAACTTCTTCAGATTTTGAAAGGAAGTAGATTAGTAAAGGGGACTCGGACCATTTTTCATGCTTAAACATGACATGAGATGAGTCAAAAAAGCATAAAAAAATCTCTAGGAGTCTAAAATGTTAAATGTATGATATGTGGTGGATCACTCAGCGGAAGAAAGATCTAATTTTATTATGTGTAGAACCTCTTTGGACAACCACTAGTCACTTCCAGTAGAAAGTAAGTATCGTCGTAATCTAATAGCAGAACGATTTGTTCTTAGAACAGTGAAAGTAAAGAAAGAGAGAAACAAATAAAGAAAAAACTAGGGATTGGTTTTTTCTCGTTGTAATATCCATAATTCTGGTAAGAACAGGTTTATCCAAACAGAATATTTAGGAGGAATTCGGTTGGAAAAAATTTCCTATCATGCGTAGATTTGAGTTTTGAAATACAACTAAACTATAGGAATCATTCGTTGTTTGATCGAATGGTTATTATTCATTATTGTCTTTCCAGTATAATTTTGAAAGAGAGACAAGCTTTTTAAAAATAAAGCTTCGAAAAACGATCAATGCAAAATGATCAATTAAACAATTGATACAATTCGATTACTCAATCGATTACTCAATCGATTACTCAATCGATTACTCAATTAATTATTAATATACCTAGAGTCCACTCCTTCCCCATACTACGAGTGAAAGGGAAAATGTAAAGACTACCATTAAAGCAGCCCAAGCGAGACTTACTATATCCATGTGAATTATATCTCCTATTTCTATGAAGGAATTATTCCATTATTGATCAATAATCATAGTAGAATCAATGGCGCAGAGTCAAAATAGGATTCTGACTTAAGGCTATTGATGAACCAATTCAATGAATCCACTCGTAACAGATTCTTTATAGGATTTCTGGTAGAATTGGGAAGTATTAAGTAAAAATATGATACACACACCTTTTCCTTGCAAATTGCAAAGTAATGCTCCTAATGGAACATGTGGGAATAGTAAGACCTATTGTTTGTTTTGTTACCTTTCTTTCATAAGCAAAAATAAAAAAAAATATACCATCAAGATAGATAACTATCTATTGGATACCTACATTTCCTATTTGATCTAAGCCTTACTGTCTTTCTTTCTGTGAAAGAATGGGGAGACATCACTACCATTATTACATACATTTTTTTTGTAATCTCCTTACACGACCAAAGAAATCTTTTTTTTTTTTTTTTTACTTTGACTCTGTTATTCTATAAGATAAGAGCCGACCAACCATCCTGATTGAATGTTTGAGTACTCGGAGTCTCTCGTAAGTATGGATACAAAGTATCTTCAGTCCTTTCCACAACTCCTAAATTGATTTCCCATCAGTCTATCCAATCTAATTCCAGACAGAGTCAGTAGACCCTACGTTAGGGTAGGTAGTGTAAGATAATTAGGAAGTCTTGATAGTCTTTCGTATAATCTTTTCTTCAATCCTAGGAGCAAAAATGGAATGTCCTTTAGGAACCTTTGGATACCAAGATTTCTGACCTCTTACTTTCGTAGTTCTGGAATTAATAAGTAAGCCTTACCTCATCCCTATTGGTATATCTGTTTGGGCCGCTACCCAGAACCCAAACAGAACCCGATTTTGAGAAAACAACTTACAGTCTTTTATAGAACTATGTATTCTATAAATCAAGTATCGACAAGCTCCGT